TCTATTCTACGGATCTTACGGAGCCTGTTCGTGGATGACATGATTCGGGTATGATCATAGAAAATATTCTCCTCAAGCGAACCGGCCTATCCTCTGCTACGTAGGGTACTTACGTTTTGGTTGGATGCGGAGACACATTTGGTTGTGAATTCCAACGTGGCGAATAAAATCATATATCTGCATGGCCAAATCAATAGTTCAAGTCACACACTCCCATAATCCATCCTCTCTTCGGAAAATCCACTTCAACTATTCGTATCAAATAAGGAATACAATACTTACAAGTTGAAGAGAAGTATCCAAAAAACATGTCTTATTTTTTCAATAATCCATATTTGTAGCAATGAAATACTATTGTCCTCCCCGATATATGATCAATTACAAATATCTATGATATGTCTTCTCTATAAAGGACCGGAAATACCTTGCTTACGTATCATTGGAAAGTGCATTAACATAAATACGGCAGTAAGGAGAGGCAATACAAAAGTGTGTAAACTATAAAAACGAGTCAAAGTGGATTGGCCCACACTAGTACTTCCACGTAATAACTCTACTAAAGGCGATCCTATTATAGGAATAGCTTCAGGTACGCCTGTCACGATTTTTACTGCCCAATAACCAATTTGGTCCCGAGGTAAGGAATAACCAGTTACACCAAAAGATGCAGTCAATACAGCCAAAACCACACCTGTAACCCAAGTTAATTCGCGAGGTTTTTTAAATCCACCTGTGAGATACACACGAAATACGTGCAGGATCATCATGAGAACCATCATACTTGCTGACCATCGATGAACTGATCGGATTAACCAACCAAAGTTGGCCTCAGTCATTATGTATTGAACAGAGGAAAAAGCCTCTGTAACGGTTGGACGATAGTAAAAAGTCATAGCAAAACCCGTAGCTACTTGTACTAGAAAACAAGTAAGTGTGATCCCCCCTAAACAATAAAATATGTTGACATGAGGAGGAACATATTTACTAGTTATATCATCTGCAATCGCCTGAATCTCAAGACGTTCCTCAAACCAATCATATACTTTATTGAGATAGGTAACCCAATAGAACCCCCCCTCTGAGAACCGTATATGAGAATTTCATCTCGTACGGCTCAAGCGGAAACACACAAATACTGATTTCAACGGATATATAATAGAAAGTTCAAAACTTCATTAGCCGCTTGATTCGATTTGCCTCGAAGATACGAAGTAACAAAAATCCGGAATCTCTTCTTTGTGATGATAATGCCAAAAAATATCAAGTTGGCTCATCTGTCTTTCTTTATGTTGATCGTTACAGGCCTCTTGAATCTTCTCTTCCCTATTTTTTATTTGTTATTTGATTTATTGTTTTTTTTTTGTGCGTACTGCGGATTTACTCTTGTTTTACTATTGATAGGAATTCTCTTGTTGAGACCCTATGAATCAATTGAAACCTCAGATTCATACTAGAACCACGATGATTTAGCCTCAAGCTAAACTCAAAGGTTCTCTGAGTAAGAACCTTTGATGATCACTTATTGAATGAATGGATGTAATGACTCAACAAAATCTAGAGAAAGAGTTATCCTTCGGTCAAAATAAATCTGAAGGAATCAAATTCGTTTGATTTAGGAAATACCTATTTGAATTTTTTTTGAGTCCGGTTGCGAGGTCTGAATAAATAGTAGGTATGAATCATAGTTCAAATATTTCTTTTCTTGATCTATTCTATATATTCCGTGCTCCAGATACTAGAATAAATATCCGACGAGATAGAATCATCTTGATAGAGATAACAGGTCCATTCTATGTATTATCAATAGGATCAATTATAACAAGTCACACACTCATATTCCGGAAATACCGAAACAAATAAATTCCACGGTCGAACTACCAGAATAGAATGGTCTAGAAATCCAAGTCTAAAGTAATTTTTTCTTTGATTGAAAGACTAGGACTTCATCGTTCTTATAAACCTAACTCATTGAAATTCCATCCAGTAAAACGGAAGAATTATAAATTTCCAAAATAATAGATAGGAATATCGCAAATAGAGCCATTGCGACCCCCATAAGTGGTGTAGTCCCCCATCCCGGAGCTACTTTACCATATTCCGAATTCAATGGTTTCAATAAATCCCCTACAGTAGTTCGTCTTGGCCCAGATCTAGAACTATCCTCAACGGTTTGTGTAGCCATAAATCCTATTTAACGATTGGTTGAGATCTGTTGACTTTGTATACTATTCCGTTGTAGTTGTAAATAAGCGATCTTATCGTAGATCCATTGTGATCTTGAAATTATCTAAAAATGGAAACAGCAACCCTAGTCGCCATCTCCATATCTGGTTTACTTGTAAGCTTTACTGGGTACGCCTTATATACCGCTTTTGGGCAACCCTCTCAACAACTAAGAGATCCATTCGAAGAACACGGGGACTAGTTGAAGTAATGAGCCTCCCAATATGGGAGGCTCATTACTTCAATTAAATTATTTCGAAAAGTTATTTCATTTTTTTAGTCGGAACCTTAGGCGGTTCTCGAAAAAAGATAGCGAAAAAAATTATCCCTAAAGTCGAGACTAAAAGGAATGTATAAACCAATGCTTCCATGGATTCGATCGTGGTTTACAATTATAGCTTCCACACCTATTCATTTGGGATCATTTACCATATCATATAAAGAAAGAAAAAAAGGCAAAGAAAAGATGGTGATTCAAGTCACGATTTCTCTGATACCCGATGTCAAATCAAAAAAAAATAGAGGCGAAAGATACCACAACAATGTCGTATCAGACTACCTGTCTCCTTGTAGTTGGATCTCCAAGTTTTTGGAATGCTCCAAATTCCACTTGAGCATCCAAATCTGGATCAATACCAGCAAAAACATCTCTGAACAAGGTTCTAGCGCCATGCCAAATGTGTCCGAAAAAGAAGAGCAAAGCAAACGTAGCATGCCCAAAAGTGAACCAACCCCTTGGACTGCTACGAAAAACACCATCGGATTTCAAAGTAGCCCGATCTAATTCAAAAATTTCACCTAATTGGGCACGTCTAGCATATTTTTTCACAGTAGCAGGATCAGAATAACTTACTCCATTAAGTTCGCCACTATAGAACTCAACAGTAACACCTACTTGTTCAACACTATACTTTGATTCTGCCCTTCTAAAAGGAACATCAGCTCTCACAATTCCGTCTTCATCTACCAAAACTACCGGAAATGTTTCAAAAAAAGTAGGCATACGACGTACAAAAAGCTCGCGCCCTTCTTTATCTCTAAAGACGGGGTGGCCTAACCATCCAACAGCAATTCCATCCCCATTGTCCATTGAGCCTGCTCTGAATAATCCCCCTTTTGCCGGATTATTACCAATATAATCATAAAAAGCTAATTTTTCGGGAATTTTAGACCAAGCTTCCGATAAACTAAGATTTTCGGCTAGCCCGGCACTAACTCTTCGATATATTTCTTGCTGAAAGTATCCCTGATCCCACTGATAACGAGTAGGACCAAATAATTCGATTGGGGTAGTTGCTGAACCATACCACATAGTTCCAGCAACAACAAAAGCTGCAAAAAAAACAGCAGCGATACTACTGGAAAGTACAGTTTCAATATTGCCCATACGTAATCCTTTGTATAGACGTTGAGGCGGACGGACACTAAGATGGAATAGGCCTGCTAATATGCCCAATGTACCCGCTGCAATATGATGAGAGGCTATTCCTCCCGGAACAAAAGGATCAAAACCTTCCGCGCCCCACGCTGGATTTACCGATTGTACTTTTCCAGTTAGTCCATAAGGATCGGACACCCATATTCCAGGACCATACAAACCTGTTACATGAAATGCGCCAAAGCCAAAGCAAGCTACCCCTGAGAGAAATAAATGAATTCCAAAGATCTTGGGCAAATCCAAAGAAGGTTTTCCCGTACGTTCATCACAGAATATTTCTAGGTCCCAATATACCCAATGCCAGATAGCTGCCAAGAAGCACAAGCCGGAAAACACTATATGTGCCCCTGCCACACCTTCATAACTCCAAATACCCGGATTTGTTATAGTTCCTCCTGAAATACTCCAACCACCCCACGAATTGGTTATTCCTAAACGAGTCATGAAGGGTATAACGAACATACCTTGTCTCCACATTGGATCAAGAACGGGATCAGAGGGATCAAAAACCGCTAATTCGTATAAAGCCATCGAACCAGCCCAACCAGAAACTAGAGCTGTATGCATTATATGAACAGAAAGCAATCGACCGGGATCATTCAATACGACAGTATGAACACGATACCAAGGCAAACCCATGGAAATACCTCTTTATCAAAGAAAAATAGACACTATGTCACTTTATTTTATCGCGTTGGAAAAGACTATATCTATATATACTATGTACCTAACCTTTTCAGTAGATTCTGTATCAGAAAGGATTAATATTTATTCCATTCCATTGAAAATAACGGAACAATTTTGTTCGTAAGAACAAAGAGAAGCAGATCTATTCTATACCCGATAAGTACCAATACGCAATGGGAGGATTGGTCCCATTTTTGGGGAACGAATGGATAGATACTTGTTTATCATTCGAACGATCGATTTCTTCGTTCAAATTTTTTCTTTATTCATTCTATCTTACTCTATAAACTTTCCAATCTATGTATCAAATAGAATAAAGAGAAAAAAGGGGTGAAGACAATAAACCATTGATTGTTACGTTTCCATATTAAAGTGAAGTATAGTACTAAATTTTTTTCTTTAATTTAATGCCCATTGGTGTTCCAAAAGTACCTTTTCGGAGTCCTGGAGAGGAAGATGCGGTTTGGGTTGACGTATAGTGCGACTTGTCAGACATATTGGGTCATATGGGATTTACCCGTTCTCTCCCCTGATCGAGATATCCTCTGTTTCGCCCAAGAGATATTGTATTGAGTGAAGCATCAGTCAATCATTCGGAGCGTGAAGTGCAATTAGATCAATTTTTTTTATTTTATATTGGGGATCAATATTC